GATTTTTTATGTATCACAATTGGATAACTACATCCAAGGGATTTCTATAAATATTTAGATAGTTTGGTATCAAAACTGTATTAATGGTTGGGATCCTCATTGTATACATAATTCGTGTGAGGATTTACCGAACCAATTAGGTATTGGGCTGCACATAAAACAAAAGAGTTTCAATCTCTATTGGAATTCTACGCTATGTACTTTACTTATAAATAAAGTATATTCTATATAAAATAGATTGATCGATCCTACGGTCCAAACATAGGATCTATTTTGGATTAAGGAAGATTGACTTATTCTTCGTACATAAATATCGACCTAAAGGGGATCCGTGGAGTTTTTATTGATTGGGTCGAAACAAGAGGGAATCTATGTAGTGATTCGGAGAGTTACAAAGCAAAGTCTTAAAATATATATTTTAATCAATTAGTTTCAAGGATCTATTCATTTTTACTACTGTCGTTCATACTTGTTTCAGATCTTCCAAAAATCTTAATGATGTATAACTATTGGAGATACATAATCGAATAAACTTCTTCCTAAAAAAAAAAAATATTTTTTTTTTGGGGGGGGGGTGAAATAACAACCCCCATCTCGCGAATTATCAAAATCTACTATAATGAAAAGTGAAACCTTGTATTTTGTGTTTAACTATTTCTTTTTTGTTGTTGTTTGAAAAACAACAACAAAAAAGAAATAGTACCGTTCTTAGAACCCAATAGACAGAATAATTCTTATTCTACATACCACAACAGCCGGTTCAGTTCTATCTCATATAGATGAGTTCAAAACATTAGTTAATGTGAATTATTCATCTTATAAATCATCCAATTCATCGAGTCATGTCGATTCAGATTCTTCCAAGGCTTTATTACTTGTTTGTCGCACAAAAAAACTTTTTGAATGCCCGGTAGAAATAGATTTAGCTAAAGATAAAGCTTTTACCGCCGCCCAATATCCCTTTTTCTTCCAAATATTTCTACGAATACGCTTTTTTGAGATAGAAGTACGTTTCTTTGGAACCGCCATTTTAAAATAAAGAAGTTACTTTTATAGTTGGATGTGAAAGACATGTATTGTTCAAAATGGATCGTTCTTGCTATTCATTATCTATATTTATTCCATAGCGGATACTTCCTTCATAACATACAAAAATATAGATACGTGCGCATCACATAGAGTACACTAGGGATAAAAAAAAGAAATAGAAAAAATAAAAACGATGTGATTTTCAAAGGAATTTTTTTTTGTTCCACATCTCTATTACATACAATGCCCGAAGAAAGAAGAATTCGTACTAATTTGTACCTTCATATCTTCATTCCGATCTACGTCTATGAGGTCCGCTACCATAGAAATCGAACCGGTTGTTGTTGATAAGAATAAAAAAGGGTTCCAATTGATATCTCAATCTCAGTCTATTTATATCTTGTCGTCTTACATTGAATAAATCGAAAAGCTTAAGAATCCTTACCTAATTTAAGAAAATAATAATGTAAAATTTTTCTATTAATTGATCAAGCTCGAGGATAGAGTACTCATAATTTAAATGAAAATGAGATTGGTAGTTAATCTGTTAAACGATACATTACTTGATAAAGGTAATTTTAGTAATCTCTTATTTCAGTTCTATGCGAAGTGACGAGTATCATAGGATTTCCTATAAACATAAGTTTGTTTTATTGGAATAGAAGCCAATCAATCAGTTCTACAATGAATTAATTAATGACTCCGAATAAACTAACTAAAATAACTAGTATTTTATTGGGTCGAGTTATTGGCGGATTCTATGATCCATATCCCAATAGAGTACTTTTACTTTTTTTGGTGTCATTCCTTTTCCTTACTATTTACTATATGGATATCAATCGCCGTAATAGTGGAATGATTGAAAATCTCATATTCTTTCTTTATCTTAATAAATATCTTAGTTAATCACTAAATGGTCAGTTTTAACCAGTGACTTGGTCATTTGAACAATTGTAACTTCTTGATTTAAATTTCTTTTTATTCAATACGATATTTGGGAAAGAATCTGAATAATTCAGAATTCAAAATCCTATTTGAGTTCTTTTCTATCTTTATTTTTATTTATTTATTTGACTTCCGAAAGAGAGAAGAGCTGGTGAATCGGAAACAATTAATAAGAATAAAAAAAGTTTTATTTTCTTATGGAACATACATATCAATATGCATGGATCATACCTTTCGTTCCACTTCCAGTTACTATGTCAATAGGATGGGGACTTCTGCTTGTTCCGACTGCAACAAAAAATATTCGTCGTATGTGGGCTTTTCCTAGTGTTTCATTGCTAAGTATAGTTATGGTTTTTTCGGCCGATCTGTCTATTCAGCAAATCAATGGCAGTTCTATCTATCAATTTCTATGTTCTTGGACCATCAATAATGATTTTTCTTTAGAGTTCGGCCACTTGATCGACCCACTTACTTCTATTATGTCAATACTAATCACTACTGTTGGAATCATGGTTCTTATTTATAGTGACAATTATATGTCTCATGATCAAGGATATTTGAGATTTTTTGCTTATATGAGTTTTTCCAATACTTCTATGTTGGGATTAGTTACTAGTTCCAATTTGATACAAATTCATATTTTTTGGGAACTGGTGGGAATGTGTTCGTATCTATTAATAGGTTTTTGGTTCACACGACCAATTGCAGCCAATGCTTGTCAAAAAGCGTTTGTAACTAATCGTGTAGGGGATTTTGGTTTATTATTAGGAATCTTAGGTTTTTATTGGATAACAGGTAGTTTGGAATTTCGGGATTTGTTCGAAATCTTCAATAACTTGATCCATAATAATGGGGTCAATTCTTTATTTGCTACTCTGTGTGCCTCCCTATTATTCCTTGGTGCAGTTGCTAAATCCGCACAATTTCCCCTTCATGTATGGTTACCTGATGCCATGGAGGGGCCCACTCCTATTTCGGCTCTTATACATGCTGCTACTATGGTAGCAGCGGGAATTTTTCTTGTCGCTCGGCTTCTTCCCCTTTTCACAGTCATACCTTCCATAATGAATCTCATTTCTTTGCTAGGTATAATAACGGTACTATTAGGAGCTACTTTAGCTCTTGCTCAAAAAGACATTAAGAGAAGTTTAGCCTATTCTACAATGTCTCAATTGGGTTATATTATGTTAGCTCCAGGGATAGGTTCTTATCGAGCTGCTTTATTCCATTTAATCACTCATGCCTATTCGAAAGCATTATTGTTTTTAGGATCCGGATCAATTATTCATTCAATGGAACCCATTGTTGGATATTCTCCAGATAAAAGTCAGAACATGGTTCTTATGGGTGGTTTAACCAAATATGTGCCAATTACAAAAACTACTTTTTTATTAGGTACACTTTCTCTTTGTGGTATTCCACCTCTTGCTTGTTTTTGGTCCAAAGATGAAATTCTTAATGATAGTTGGTTGTATTCACCGATTTTCGCGATAATAGCCTGTTCCACAGCAGGATTAACTGCATTTTATATGTTTCGGATGTATTTACTTACTTTTGAGGGGCATTTACACGTTCGGTTTCAAAATTACAGTGGCACTAAAAATAGCTCGTTCTCTTCAATATCTATATGGGGAAAAGAAGGACCGAAACCAGTTAACAAAAATGTACTTTTCTCAGTAATGAATAATAATAAAAAGGTTTCCCTTTTTTCGAAGAAGATATATCAAATTGATGGGAATATACGAAATCTGATGCGATCCTTTAGTACTCATTTTGACAATAAAGACACTTCCATGTATCCCTGTGAATCGGACAATACTATGCTATTTCCTCTACTTGTATTGGTCCTATTTACTTTGTTTGTTGGGTCCATAGGAATTCCTTTTGATCAAGTAGGAATGGATTTGGATATATTATCGAAATGGTTAACCCCATCGATAAACCTTTTACATCAAAATTCGAACTATTCTGTGGATTGGTATGAATTTGTGACAAATGCAATTTATTCAGTCAGTATAGCCTATTTCGGAATATTCATAGCGTCTCTTTTATATGGGTCTGTTTATTCATCTTTTCATAATTTAGAATTAATTAATTCATTTGTTAAAATAGGTCCTAAGAGACTTTTCTTGGACCGAATAATAAATGGAATATACAATTGGTCATATAATCGTGGTTACATAGATATTTTTTATGCAACATTCTTAACTAAGGGTATAAGAGGATTGGCCGAACTAACTCATTTTTTTGATAGACGAGTAATTGATGGAATTACAAATGGTGTTGGTATTGCAAGTTTCTTTGTAGGAGAAGGTATCAAATATGTGGGGGGCGGACGAATCTCTTCTTATCTTTTCGTGTATTTATCTTATGTATCAACCTTTTTATTAATTTACTATTTCTATTTTTTTAATCGATAAGAATCTAATGGATCCTTGATCCTTTTTTTTATTCAAAAATGGAATAGAAGAGTAATACTTATATTGCTCAAGTTGTGCCTTTTTTGTTCATTGGTAGAAACCCAATGATTATACAGATCCTCCGGGGATAATAGTTTTTCTGTCGTACGCAAAGACATCTTTCTTTGTATCATTTCCCCAAAAGTCGACAAACTAGGGGGATATGTAAAAGATATTCGTTTTTTTCCATCACTTGGACATGTGTGAAAAAAATATTGTGACATTTCATTTCTTACTGTTTTTTCAAAGCGATCGTTTTTTATATATCGCAATGGACGATTCCATCGTTTATAGTCGAAAAGAAGAGTCACAAGAGGTTTTTCAAACCAGAAGAGGTCTTTATCCTCTTTATCTTTAAGTATTTCCAACTTCCAATTTTCTTGATACCCTTGATTCCCATCTAGTTTGTCCGGATCCTCCTTTTCTTCCGAACAAAGGGAAGGGTCTTCTTCGGTGGATGCCTCTTGTTCCTGTTTAGTCCCGGAAGTTGTTTCTATTTCTACATCTGTTTCTTCCGCACTTTCCCCCCTTTCTTCCGTTTCTGAGGTTTCTTTCAGTTTCTTA